AAAACAACGCACTTTCTAGATGATCCTTCTAGACACGAAAGAGAGAGGGGTTTTAATAATCTTTCTAGTTACTTCGTTCTCTATTTCGATTTGAGAGAATCCTTAGGAAAAGCTTTTCTACCGAGCTAAAACAAAACATCGATACCTATAATAAACCAAAGTCGTCGTTTAATACTTATTTTGCTTCAATCTCGACTATACAAAACAAACAAAAAATTGAAGGTTTAGTTACGATTAGAAATACACTTTTCCGTCTTTTCTTTATCGTATCCATAGATCCTTTCCTTATATTCATTCAATTGAGAAGTCTTGATCCAATTAAAAAAATAAAAATTATGTTTCGTAATCTCATAATCCAATTTTTTGATTTCTAATTAACTTTTGGATACAAATCACGAGAATATATATTCTTCCTCGAATTTTTTATTGAGAGGTAAAAGATTTAATCCTTGTAAGAAATAAAGTTTTTGATCGGAATATGCGCCGAGGGATCCCTTAACATTAGGATTAATGGAACGAATCGCACTTTTACCACTAAACTATACCCGCTATGATGCGATTATTGTATATAAATGAACCTTTTGTCGAGATAAGAGAATCGGGCAGAATTAAGATTAAGATAGAATTAGAAAAGAATCATGAAAATTAGAATTAGAGCGTTGACGTATTGTATTTCTTCATCGGACTTAATGAGAAAAGAAGAATTGTTGATTCTATATTATTTGATCCTATATCCTAGGAATGTAAATGGTCCTGCTTCTGATTGTCGTTGTTTCAATAACAACTATTTTTGTTTTCGAATCAACTAAGTCATGTTATCTACTAGGATTTGTTGGAATAAAAAATGGCCCATAATCTATCCGGGCTCGGTCATGAGAAAATAAAAAGGGATCCCTCGGAAAAAAAAAAAAAAAAGGTAGTTTATTTTATTATTTTTTATTATATATTAATTTTTATTATATATTAATCCTCTTTATATTATTAAGGATTATATTATTTATATATATTATATATATTATATATATTATATATAAAAGAAAAGGATTAATTATATATTAATTTAAGGAGAATATATTAATTCTCTTAAAGAATATTAAAGAATATTAATTCTCTTAATACTTCAATTAATACTTCAATTAGATTAATTAATACTAAAATCTACTAAAATTAAAATCTACTAAAATCCTATTTTAATATTTAATATTAAAATTTTTCGTATATTTATATATTGGAATATATTAAAACTTAATATAATAAATTAATATAATAAAATAAAACCATTTATTAATAATTTATTAATATATATTATCTTATTATCTGTTTAATAAATTAGACTATTGTGATAATAGATTATTTAGTATTTACTATTATATAATTTAATAAATTATAGATATAATATATGTCGAAAGATAAAGAATTCATATATTCATATTCATATATTCATATAATTCATATATAAAATTTATACATATAATTATATTATTTATATATAGAATTCTATTAATATAGAATTCTATATATAACTATATATAACTATATATAACTATACATATTATTAAAATATACTATTAAATTTAAATTAGTTAGAATAATTAGAATTCAATTATGAATTATTAATTAAAAAGAATTCTAATTAAGATAATTAAGAATAATTACGAATTAGGAAAGTAATAAAGAGAGCTAAAAAAAGAGAAATGGAAAAAAAAAAGGCTTTTTTGAGCCTCACTTGTTGTGTACTATGAGATAGTAATTACCAATTTTAAATTGGGAGAGATGGCTGAGTGGACTAAAGCGTCGGATTGCTAATCCGTTGTACGAGTTATTCGTACCGAGGGTTCGAATCCCTCTCTTTCCGGTTCTGTTGATAACTTAGTATTTTTTTTTATCTTTTTATCTGTCAAATTTATCGAATCTTTTTTTCTTTTGTTTTAGTTACTTTTGTTTTATTTAATTTAATAGTTCAAGATGTAGAATAAAGAAAATGCTCAAAACATTTAAAAATCAAGAAAGGAAAAACGATTATGTTTTATTCTTCACGTCCCGGATTGCGCCCCGGATCATTAGATAAAAATCCGAAGATGAAGAGAGAAACAAAGAATATCACTACTGTGTAAACAAAGAGTTTGAGAGTAAGCATTATACAATCTCCAAGATCTTTTTTTGGTTTGGAAAAAGAAAAAAGAAAATAGATTCTTTCTTTTTATACCACTTCTACCACATATAATATTTTGACATTAAGAAACAAAGCGGTTTCTAGAAATCGAAAAAAAAAAATTGTATAAATTCATTTGTAATAAGAGTCCAATCTTTCGTTGCCAAAAATTTTCTTTTTTTCATATCCACAATTATATAGTGCGGGGGACTCTAATAGGATTTCTTTCCATAGAATGAAAAAAATTCCAAAATGGAGTAATCGAGATTTCTCGCGTCTATACAATAACTTCAATGTTTAAATTGAGGACTTATACTATAAGACTTATTTGATCTTATTAATTGCTAATTGCTATAAGTTTTTTTTTATCGAATAAATCGTGAATTCTTTTAGGCTAGTGTTAAAGATCTCATCGAAAACTTACAGCAGCTTGCCAAACAAAAGCTAATAGAAAAAAAAATACAGGGATTACTGGCATAATATCTACGATTGGGTTCAAAAAAGCGTAGGCTTCGGGCAATTTTGTGAAGAAAAAACTGCTTGAATAAAGGGCAGAATTAAGACAGATACAAATCAAACTAAAAAGATTAAGCATAACAAAGATTTTGTTCTTGAAAATAATTCTATTTTGACTGAGTTATAAATATATTATTGATATAAAATAAAAAATAAGGTAGACCAAAAAACGTTCTTTAAACTTAAACTCACCTAATCAAAAATCCTTGAATTCTCTGAAATCAAAAAAGAATAAGAATAGACGAAATCATATTTTCATACAATATCCTAATTGAATTATATAATTATATATTATAATCAATCAATTCAGTTTCATTTTATATCTACATATATTAAAATCCGAACAAGAAGCTAATCTTAATTTATTTCATAGATACTTGGGCGAGAATTGACGAAGAACCCCTACCACTATTACTTTTTATGAGTGTTGAATAGAAATATAAATGGGGCGTGGCCAAGTGGTAAGGCAACGGGTTTTGGTCCCGCTATTCGGAGGTTCGAATCCTTCCGTCCCAGAGCATACCTATATTCATATATTAAAATGAAAACATCTATTAAAATGAAAATAAGGATTGCCTTTTTGAACAATTTTCTATTTAGGAGGATAATAAATTCAATTTTTGTTTCTTATTTTTAATGATTTTTTTTCGCAATCATATCTTTTTAAAAAATTTTATCATGTTGAAATAATACGCAAATTAATTGAATCTCTTTTTTATCATAGAATGCTTTGTTTTATAACTTATAACGACAAATTTTTTTTTTTTATTATTAGTAATAGAATTATTATTAGTAATAGAATTATTATTAGTAATAGAATTATTATTAGTGATAGAAATTAATAGAAGATGGATGGAAAAAAATCAAGTGAATAAATGAAATAATTCGATCTCGAAATAGAAAAATTTGACATTACTTTTAATTTCAATGGGTTGTTTTTTAGTAGAAATTCTATTAACGAATAAGGAAGATTAGACTTTTTGAATCTATTTAATTAATATTGATTTATATTGATTGACTAAACCCGAGAATTTTTTCCTAGCTTCCTTTCTTCTACCCATAGTTTTCTTGTATTTATGTGAATATTATCTATGTAATACTAATTTAATTCGTTCAATACAAATCCTGACTTTCTTTTTATTTTTTTTTTTTTGTTATTATTTAATTATTTTTTTATATTTTTTATACTAGTGAATATAGTTTATAGTCTAGTGAATATAGTTTATAGTCTAGTGAATATAGTTTATAGTCTAGTGAATATAGTTTATAGTCTAGTGAATATAGTTTATAGTGAATTTTTTTGGTTAAATTGAATTGAATTAATTCTTTTGTTTTTTTCATTGTGTATATTTTTAACGCATTCACATTCATATTGACAACAATGTATCAAATAAATATAATCCGATCTGGATAATTGTATCTTGTCTGTAGATCTATTTAATTTTTCTCTGTTCCATGAGTTTTATTTTTTTATTCATTCAAATAATGGGTTTATTGGATGTGCTGTGATACAAAAATATGTTTTTGATTAAATTTTTGATATTAAATTTTTGATTATTGATTAAAAAAAGAAAAAAATTTATATTTTCTATTTATAAAAAATGTTATAAATAAATGTTATAAATTATAAATAAAGTATTGTTCTAATTGTTATATTAAGTTATAGAAACTAAAATATATTAAAAATATAATATAAAATGGGTAAATAAAAATATTTAAAAATAAATGTTTTAAAAATTTTTATTTGAAAAATATTTATAAAGGTATTTATTTTATAAAGGTATTTATTATAAATATTATAAATATTATTTATTATAAATAATATTTACTATAAATCTATCTATATAACTATCTATATAATAAATACAATAATAAAATAATAAATATAATAATAAATAGAAAACTATCTATATACTATATATATCTATATAATAATAAATAGGAAATATTAAATAATAAATTTTTATTTTTCTTTTATCTATATATATTTATATATATATATCTATATATATATATTATATATTATATGATATGTTATAATGATATGTTATATATTTTATATATTTTTATATTTTTATTTATTTTTTATTTATACTTTTTTAACTTATACTTTTTTATTATTTATACTTTTTTATACTATACTTTTTTAACTATACTTTTTTACCTTTTTTTTTACCTTTTTTTTTTTTACCTTTTTTACACTTTATATTTTAATACTTTATATTTTTAATACTTTATATCTTATTATTTTACTTATTATTTCACTTTATTTTTAACTTTATTTTTAACTTTATTTTTATTTCTTTGATATTTGAATTGAGATTTTTTTGAGAATTTCTTTGATTTTCATCTGATCTTTTTTTTATGTTCAGAATCCATTAGAAATTATTTCATTTCTTGGTTCTTTCTTTATAATTTAATGTTGTGATTGTGTCATACGATTCAATCTCTTTATTTATTTTGATTCGGATTGTATCTACATAACCTAATTTTTTTAGTTCTTTTTTTTAGTTCTTTTTAGGGTTGCTAACTCAACGGTAGAGTACTCGGCTTTTAAGTGCGACTAACATCTTTTACGCATTTGTATGAATAAAGAGATTCGTCCATACCATCGGTATAGTTTGTAAGACCACGACTGATCTTGAAAAGAATGAATGAAAAAAACAGCATGTCGTATCAATGTCGAATTCTGAGAATATTTCATTTTTACTGGATCCGTTACTAACCTTGTTTGCATTCTTGGTGCGGAACATTCAAAAATGAATTGAAGATGGGGTCGAGTGGAATAAATGGATAGAGCCCCACGGCTCCAATTATAGGGAAACAACAAAGTTACGAGCTTCCGTTCTTAATTGGAACGATTATCCGATTTAATTAGACGTTAAAAATATATTAGTGCCTGATGCGGGAAAGGTTTTTCCATGAGTAGATTTTCGATTTTTTGAATGAGCCCTAACTATGAGTTATTCTCCACTATGCGCGGGAGATGAATGTGTAAAAGAAAGAGTATAGTGATAAAGAATTTTTTTTTTCAAAACAAAAATCACAAGAGCGATTGACTTGAAAAAGTAAAGGATTTCTAACCATCTTCTTATTTTATTCTATAATAAACATAAAGTAATAAACATAAAGTAACTATAATGAACATAAAGTAATTAGATGGAAAAATAAGGGATAGAGAGTCTGTATATGAGTTTATCTGTTTCCGAAGTATCTATTCTTTTTTTAGTATACTCCTTTGTTTTTATTCTATCGCACTATGTATCATTTATTTAATATTTAATAATAATAAACCCCAAAATCCTCTATCTTTGCTTCAATCAAATCTAAGTTTAAAATGAAAATAAAATGGAGGAATATCAAAGATATTTAGAACTAGATAGATCTCGAAAAAATGATTTCCTATTCCCACTTATCTTTCGGGAATATATTTATACATTTTCTCATGATCATGGTTTAAATAAATCTATTTTGTTGGAAAATGAAGGTCATAACAATAAATTTAGTTTAGTAATTATAAAACGTTTAATTACTCGAATATATCAACAGAATCATTTAATTATTTCTGCAAATGATTCTAACCAAAATCCATTTCTTAGGTACAATAAGAATTTATATTTGCAAATGATATCAGAGGGGTTTGCAGTCATTGTGGAAATTCTATTTTGCCTACAATTAGTATCTTCTTTAGAAGAGTCCGAAATAGTCAAATCTCATAATTTACGATCAATTCATTCACTATTTCCTTTTTTAGAGGACAAATTTCCACATTTAAATTATGTATCAGATGTATTAGTACCTTATCCTATCCATTTAGAAAAATTGATTCAAACCCTCCGCTACTGGGTAAAAGATCCCTCTTCTTTGCATTTGTTCCGACTCGTTGTTCATGAGGAGTGGAATTGGAACAGTCTTATTATTTCAAAGAAATCTATTTCTATTTTTCCAAAAAGTAATCCAAGATTCTTCTTTTTTCTATATAATATTTATGTATATGAATACGAATCTATCTTTTTTTTTCTCCGTAACCAATCCTTTTATTTACGATCAACATTTTCTTGGGTACTTCTTGAGCGAATAAATTTCTACGGAAAATTAGAACAGTTTACAGACGTCTTTGCTAATGATTTTCCGTCTGTCCTATGTTTGTTCAAGGATCCTTTCATGCATTATGTTAGATATCAAGGAAAATTAATTTTGGCTTCAAAGTGTACGCCTCTTCTGATGAAAAAATGGAAATATTACTTTGTCAATTTAGGTCAATGTCATTTTTATGTGTGGTTTCAACCGGAAAAGATCTATATAAACCTCTTATCCAAGCACTCTCTAGACTTTTTGGGTTATCTTTCAAGTATACGACTAAATCTTTCAGTGGTACGGAGTCAAATGTTCGAAAATTCATTTATAATAGATAATGCTATGAAAAAACTCGATACAATAGTTCCAATTATTCCTTTAATTGGATCATTGGCACAAACGAACTTTTGTAACGAAATAGGATATCCCGTTAGTAACCCGACCCGGGCGGCTAACTCATCGGATTCTGATATTATCGCCCGATTTGTGCGTCTATGCAGAAATCTTTTTCATTATTATAGTGGATCCTCAAAAAAAAAGAGTTTGTATCGAATAAAATATATACTTCGGCTTTCTTGTGTTAAAACTTTGGCTTGTAAACACAAAAGTACTGTACGCTTTTTTTTGAAACGGTTAGGTTCGCAATTTTTGGAAGAATTTTTGACGGAAGAAGCGCGGGTTCTTTCTTTGATCTTTCCAAGAGTTTCCTCTATTTCACGAACGTTATATCGAGGGAAGGTTTGGTATTTGGATAT